AGGGGAAAACTTTGTGCTTGAATAGTCTAATTTGTGTTGTCGTTTGTTGGGTTGTTTGTAAGTAAACTTATATGGGGTCTTGGTTGGTTAAGTGGCTTTGTAGTTTTGTGTTGTGTGTTGTTTGAGTGGGTTTGGATTTAAGTGGTTGGTGTATAGTAGTTTAGGTGGGGAAGTGTGTGGGATTGTTTATTTGGTCATTTATAATAGGGCTTGGGGGTTAATTTGGCAGGATAAATGGTTTGTGATTGGTTTTGTGAAAATGGTTGAGGGTTGGTTTTAGGGTAGGATGTTTCTGTAGTTGAATTGAGTACAACGGCGGCTTTTCAGGTCGTAGGTTTTGGAGAGAGGCCAAGCAGAAACTATTATGGTATATTTTATATTTTTTTTAGGGGTGTGTTTTGTTTTAGGGGGGTTGGCGGTTGCATCTAATCCTTCTCCATATTATGGAGTTGTTGGGTTGGTGTTGGCGTCTGTTGTTGGGTGTGGGTGGTTGATGAGTTTGGGGTTGTCTTTTGTGTCTTTGGTACTATTTATGGTGTACTTAGGGGGGATGTTGGTGGTTTTTGTATATTCTGTTGCTTTGGCGGCGGACCCTTTTCCTGAGACTTGAGGGGATTGACGGGTAGTTGGTTATGGGTTGGGGCTGTTGTTGGTGCTTATTGTTGGTATTTTGGTTGGAGGGTTTGGTGGTTTGGGGTTTGGGGTTGATGTTGTGGATAGTGGTGGGGGATTTTTTGTGCGTTTAGATTTTAGTGGAGTAGCTATGTTTTATTCGTGGGGGGTGGGGTTGTTCTTGGTGGCGGGGTGGGGGTTATTGTTAACATTGTTTGTAGTGTTGGAGTTGGTTCGAGGGTTATCTCGTGGTGCTATTCGGGCGGTTTAGGGGGGCAGAAAATAGTTTAATGCAGAGCATCAGCTTTGGGAGCTGGAGGCAGAGGTTTGATCCCTCTTTTTCTGAGAGTGGTAGGGGATTAGGTGGGTGTTTTTGTTTGGTTGGTTGAACAAATGGGGGGGGGGTCCCCTTCTTAGAAGGTTTACGGGGTTTTTGGCTACTGTTGTTAGTTAATTTTGGTGAAAAAAAATGAATGGTGAATGATGAAAGAATTTTATGGGAAAAGTCAGAGGAATGTATGTGTAAAATTTGTGTTAATGATTTGAAAAAATTTTTGTGAAACGATTTTGTTGTTTAAGGGGAAATCAGGCCGTGACAACAAGTGCAAACAAGTGTTGATTTGATGACAAAAAATGACAAAAAATGACAAAAATTTTGGTGTCAGACTTGGGAAAATTCCTGCTAAAATTTTTTAAATAGCAGGAAAGTTAGGAGTATTGAAAGTGTGAAAATTTATGTCTTTCGAGCATTGCTTTAATTACCCCTGACAGTTTAAGTAAGCAAGACAGGCATGAGAAATGCATGACAAAGTGCATCAGTGTAAAAATGATTCCGAGGACACTTGACTCCGTCTCATTGAGTTAAACCGAAGGAAAGAGAGGAATTGGACGAAGTCCACCGGTGCCCACGTCACGCGATAGTATGCTCCGGCTCCAGCCGCCTGGAGGGTCCGTTGAAATTACCCAGAAAAAAAAGAGAACCAAAAGTAGAGAACCGGCCAGTGACGCGATAAAGAGGCCAAATGGTTGAGATATAAGTAACCAGATGTATCTGTGAATAACAAGTTGGGGGGAGTCAAGCTTATGAATGGCCCTGAAATAGGAACCAGAGGCGCAAAAGCGCAAGTTGGGCGAGGGTTTAGGGGGAAAGAATGGGCCTGACGCTAGTAACGTAGGATCCGTAATACGTCGAGTTGCTGATTTCACGTGAGGGGCGCGATCAATAAATAACCCAGTCCTTTAGAAATAGGTCCGACGAGAAATCAGATTACATTGATTTGTCCGGTTACCATTGATGGTATGTGTTAAAGCACTTCCGTATGCTTGAAATTAGGGATGTATAAAGAGACATTTTATGGGTTTAGTCCGAAGTTATATAGATTGTTAAACCGTGTGTGCATGGATTTGTTAGTCTGCCGGCAAAAATGGATTGTCTTGAGTTCGTATCCGTTTTCATGTTATGGGATCAGTTCAATCATTTGGATTTACGCCTAGAGAGGTGCATTGATATGGGGTTATGGGTTTAATGTACAGAAGTACATAGGGGGGGGTAGGGGGGGGGGGGAGATAATAATAGTGGTAGTATGGGGTCTTTTTTCTTTCCAGATTGAGAAATTTTGTTGTGGACCATGAGTGGGGGTGGGGGGAAGGGTAAGGCAATAATGACCCTTCCTTTGCTAGGGGGAGGGCCATGGGTTAGGGAGGAAAAAGGTAAGGCAATAATGGCCCTTCCTTTGCTAGGGGGAGGGCCATGGGTTAGGGGAAAGGTTTTATTTGGTTTGGTTATTATAGGGAACTCTAAGAAGAGGTATAAGTCTTCATTCTTTGGTTTACAAGACCAATGTTTTAATAAACTATTAGAGTATTTTAGTATTTGAGTATTTTGTTTTCTAGTGTTCCGATGATAGGAAAGAGGATAAGGATGATTGTGAAGTAGGTGATTGAGGCTAGTTGGCCAATGATGATAAAGGGGTGTTCTACTGGTTGGCTGCCTACCCATGTTAGGATAAATAGGTTTGCGGTGAGGGTTCAAAATAGTAGTTGGGATAGGGGTCGGAAGGTTATTGTGCGTTGTTTGGATTTGTGGAGTAGTGGACAAAGGAATAGTACGAGGACTGATGCAGCTAAGGCTAGTACTCCTCCCAATTTGTTTGGGATGGAGCGTAGGATGGCGTATGCGAATAGGAAATACCACTCTGGTTTAATGTGGGGAGGGGTTACTAAGGGGTTTGCTGGTGTGAAGTTTTCTGGGTCTCCTAGGAGGTTTGGGGAAAATAGGGCTAGAGATGTTAGGGGGAAGATTATGAGTGCGAATCCTAGGATGTCTTTTAGAGAGAAGTAGGGGTGGAATGGGATTTTGTCGCAGCTTGAGATGATGCCTAGGGGGTTGTTTGAGCCTGATTCGTGAAGGAAGGTTAGGTGGATTAATGTGAGTCCGGCAATTATGAAGGGGAGTAGGAAGTGGAGGGTGAAGAATCGGGTTAGAGTTGGGTTATCTACCGAGAATCCCCCTCAGGCTCATTCTACTAAGGTTTGTCCAATGTAGGGGACGGCTGAGAATAAGTTGGTGATGACGGTAGCGCCTCAGAAGGATATTTGTCCTCATGGTAGGACATAGCCTACGAAGGCTGTTGCTATTAGGGTGAGGAGGAGGATGATGCCTGTGTTTCAGGTTTCTTTGTAAAGGTATGAGCCGTAGTAGAACCCTCGTCCGATGTGAAGGTAGATGCAAATAAAGAATAGAGATGCTCCGTTTGCGTGAAGGTTGCGGATTAGTCAGCCATATTGGACGTTCCGGCAGGTATGAGCGACGGATGAGAAGGCTAGGCTTGTATCTGCGGTGTAGTGGGCGGCTAGTAATAGGCCTGTTAGGATTTGAGTTATGAGGCAGATGCCTAGGAGTGATCCAAAGTTTCATCAGGCTGAAATGTTGGGAGGCGTAGGTAGGTCGATTAAGGAGTTATTAATTATTTTTAGTAGCGGGTGGGATTTTCGTAGGTTTGGGGCCATTAATTTATTGTGTGGACAGGATGATTAGGATTGATAGTGCAAATGATGTTAGGTAGGTTTTGATTAGTCCGGTGTGTAGGGCTGTTGATGTTTTGGTTAAGATTAGTTGAAGGTCAGTGATACCTTCGGGACCTATTTTTTTGTATCAGGAGAGATCAATGAGATGGGTTGCAATTTTTTGACAGTTGCTTAAGAGTTTGGTAGTGTTAGGGCGGTGTATAAGTAGGTTGAAGTAGCCTAGGGAGGAGGAAAAGTTTTGATGTGGGGTTTGTTTAGGGTGAGAGAGGTTATGTGTTATATTTGAGAGTTCTAGGGCTAGTATGAGGCCTAGGATAGTGACGATTATTGCAGCTATTTTGGTGATAGGGGGTATTGTTATTGGGGTAGTGTTGGCAGGGGTAATATATGAGGTGATGAGTAATCCTGCTGTAATGCTTCCAAGTGCAAGGCGAGTGAGGGGTTGTGTAATTGCTTGGTTATTCTCGTTTATTGCCAATGTAGTGTTGATGCGGGTTTGTCCTGTTTGTACAAGTGTAGCTATTCGTGTGCTATAGGTTGCAGTGAATGATGTGGCTAGCAGTGTGAGAAGTAGTGCTCAGGTGTTTAGGTAAGAGGTGTTAAGGTTTTCGATGATTGTGTCTTTTGAATAGAATCCAGCTAAGAATGGTGTGCCTATGAGGGCTAGGCTACCAATAGTTAGGCAGGAGGTAGTTGTTGGTAGTATTTTTTGGAGGTTTCCTATTTTTCGAATATCTTGCTCACCATTGAGGTTATGGATGATAGATCCGGAGCAGAGGAATAATATGGCTTTGAAAAAGGCGTGTGTTGAAATGTGAAGGAAGGCCAGTTGGGGCAGGTTTAGTCCGATTGTTACTATTATTAGTCCTAGTTGGCTGGAGGTGGAGAAGGCGATGATTTTTTTGATATCGTTTTGGGTAAGTGCACAGGTAGCGGCGAATAAAGTGGAGAGGGCTCCTAGGCATAAACATAGGGTCAGGGCGAAGTGGTTAGTTTCTAGTATGTAGTGGGTACGAATTAGTAGAAAAATTCCGGCTACAACTATTGTACTAGAGTGGAGTAAAGCGGAGACTGGTGTTGGGCCTTCTATGGCTGCTGGAAGCCAAGGGTGTAATCCAAATTGGGCTGACTTTCCTGTGGCGGCTAGGATTAATCCGAGTAGGGGGAGTGTTTGGACTTGGACTGGATGAGTTTGCATTTCTCAGGTGTTAGTGGTTATGGCGAGTCATGCTATGCTTAGGATTAGGCCGATGTCTCCAATTCGGTTGTACAATACGGCTTGAAGGGCAGCTGTGTTAGCATCTGTTCGTCCGTATCATCAGCCGATTAGTAGGAATGATATGATTCCTACCCCCTCTCAGCCGATAAATAGTAGGAACATATTGTTGGCTGCTGTGAGTGTGAGTATGGCAATCAAGAATATAGAGAGGTAGGAGAAAAATTTTGTAATTAGTGGTTCTGAGTGTATGTATCATGTTGCAAATTGTAAGATTGATCATGTCACAAACAGGGCGATGGGGAAGAATGTTATGGAGTATTGGTCAAATTTGAAGCTGAGTGGGATTTTGAAGTTTATAATAAATTTTCATTCTCAGTGGGAGGTGATGCTTTCTGTATTTGTGTATATGAATGTGTATATGGGGAGTAGGCTGGTAATGAATGCTGTTTTGGTGGAGTGTACTATTAGGGTTGGTGAGTTTTTTATGGTTGTTGATGCTAGGGGAAGGATTAGGGGTATTAAAATAATGGTTATTGTGAGGAGTATAGAGGTGTTGATGAGTAGGGCTGGTTCCACTACTTTTACTTGGATTTGCACCAAGGTGGGTGGTTCCTAAGACCAGTGGATTACTACTATCCTTTAAAAGTTAAGGGGACTGGGGTTTTATACTCAGATACAAGAATTAGCAGTTCTTGTTGGCTTGCCTCCCCTCGGCAGGTAAGAAGGATTTAACTTCTGTTTTTAGAGTCACGGTCTAATGTTTTAGTTAAAACTATACTTGCATGAGATAATTCCTGAGATTAGTTCTGGTTTTAGGATTAGGAGGAGTATGGGAATTGCGTGTAGGGTTATTAGGAGATGTTCTCGGGTGTTAGAGTTTTGGATGGATGTAATGTGGGTTGGTGTTGGTCCTCGTTGCGTTGTTAGTAATATGTATAAGGTATATGAGGCGGTTAGTAGGGTTGTTAATCCGGTAAGAATGATTGTGAATGGGGATCAATTGAAGAGGGTAATTATGATTGTTAATTCTGCCATAAGGTTTGTGGTTGGTGGGAGGGCTATGTTTGTCAAGTTGGCGAGAAGTCATCAGGTTGCTATTAAGGGTAGTAGGGGTTGAAGGCCGCGAGTTAATAGTAGGATTCGGCTGTGTGTGCGTTCATAGTTGGTATTGGCTAGACAGAATAACATTGATGAAGTAAGGCCGTGGGAGATTATTATGATTATTGCTCCTGAAAATGATCAGTAGGTTTGGATTATGCTTGCGGCAATAACTAATCCTATATGGCTTACGGAGGAATAAGCAATTAGTGATTTTAGGTCAGTTTGGCGTAGGCACATTGAGCTGGTTATTAGGGCCCCTCATAATGCTAAGGTAATGAATGTGTATTGTAGGGGACTTGTGGGGGGATTAGTTAGTATGGTAATTCGTATGATGCCATATCCTCCTAGTTTTAGGAGGAGTGCGGCAAGTAGTATAGATCCTGCGATTGGAGCTTCTACGTGGGCTTTTGGTAGTCATAGGTGTAATCCATATAGGGGGGCTTTTACTATAAATGCTGTTAGTAGGGCTAGGCTTAGGAGTAGGTTGGACCAGGGAGTTATGTGGAAGGTGCTGTTTAGTTTTAGTATGATTAGGTGTAATGTGCCTGTTTGGGTGTGGGTGTAGAGAATGGCGACAAGCAGGGGGATTGAGCTTATTAGTGTATAGAATAGAAGATAGATCCCGGCACTTAATCGTTCTGGTTGGTTTCCTCAGCGGGTGATTAGGATTAGCGTGGGGATTAAGGTAGCTTCAAATGCAATATAGAATAATATGAGTTCTGTGGTTGAGAAGGCGAGGATAAGGAATGGCTGGGTGATGATCAGTGTTATGATGAAAATGCGTTTTCGTGATATGGGTTCTGGTTGCAGATGGTTTTGACTTGCTATTATTATAAGCGGGAGAAGTCAGCACGATAGAACTAGTAGAGGGGAGGAGATTTGGTCGATACCGGTTCATGGGGTTAGATTTTTGTGGGGGTAGTAGGTGGGGGTTAATCATTGTAGGGCTGCAGTGGCTACTAGTAAACTATGTATGGTAGTGTTAGTTCATAAATGTTTTTGTTTAGAGAGTATGGCTGTAGGTAGTAGTATAATTGTTGGTAGGATGATTTTTAACATTGTAGTATGTTTAAGTTGTGGAGGTAGTCTGATCCGTGAGTTCGGGTGGAGGCTACTAATATTGCGAGACCTACTCCAGCTTCACAGGCGGAGAATGTTAGTATGAGTACTGGAATTAGGCTGGCAGATGTTGTGTTGGTTTCAATTGGTCACGTGGATAGCATAATATATAGAGATAGTATTATGCTTTCTAAACATAATAGGGCTGAGATTAGATGGGTGCGGTGAAAAGCTAGTCCTAGGCTACTTAGGGTGAAGGCAGAGTAGAAACTTAAGTGAAGAGCGGGCATAGAGAAAGTCATAGGGTGCTACTATGGTTTGTTGAGCCGAAGTCAACTGTCTTTGCTAGACTAACTTTCTGTGGGTTATTCTGCTCACTCTAGGCCTCCTTGTGCTCATTCGTAGATTAATCCTAGTGTGAGGAGAGTAAGGACTGTAAGGGTTCATGTAAGGGTGGTAGTAGGGTGGGGGAGTTGGGTAGCTCATGGAAGTGGGAGGAGGAGGGCGATTTCTAGGTCAAATAATAGGAATAAAATTGCTACTGAGGAAGAATCGGACTGAGAATGGGAGCCGGGCGGATCCGAGGGGGTCGAAGCCGCATTCGTAAGGTGATAGTTTTTCTGAGTCTGGAGTTATTTGGGCTAGTCAGAAGTTTACAAAAATTAGGATAGTGGTTAGGGTGAAGGATAGTGTGAGTATAAATATAATTATGTTAATTGCTCTTCTCTGGATTTACACCAGATTTTAGAGATTGGAAGTCAATTGTAATTATTATACTAGAAGAGCAAGATCCTCATCAGTAGATGGTTATGTAGAGGAATAATCAGATGACGTCTACGAAATGTCAATATCAGGCGGCTGCTTCAAATCCAAAGTGGTGGTTTGATGTGAAGTGGAATTTGATGAGGCGTAGGAGACAAACAAGTAGGAAGGAGGAACCAATGATTACGTGGAGGCCATGGAATCCTGTGGCGACGAAGAAGGTTGAGCCATATACGCTGTCTGCAATTGAAAATGGAGCTTCATAGTATTCTATTGCTTGGAGGGCGGTGAAATAGAAGCCTAGGAGGATTGTTAGTGTGAGTGCGTGGATTGCTTGTTTGCGGTTACCTTCTGTAATGCTGTGATGTGTTCAAGTGACGGTTACTCCTGAGGCTAGTAAGATAGCTGTGTTTAGGAGTGGAACTTCTAGTGGGTTTAGGGGTTTGATGCCTATGGGGGGTCATTGTCCTCCTAGCTCTGGAGTGGGTGCTAGGCTTGAGTGGAAGAAGGCTCAGAAGAAACCTAGGAAGAAGAATGCTTCTGATGTAATAAATAGGATTATTCCATATCGTAGGCCTTTTTGTACTAGGGGTGTGTGGTGTCCTTGAAATGTACTTTCTCGGATGATATCTCGTCATCATTGGATTATAACTAGAATTATGGAGATAAGGCCAGTAGATAGTAGTTGTAGCGAATTATAGTGGAATCATATGATAAGTCCTGTGGTGGTGAGTAGGGCAGCGGCTGCTCCGAAGATGGGCCATGGGCTTGGGTCAACTATATGGTAAGAGTGTGCTTGGTGGGCCATTAGATATTTTCTTGTAAGTAGAGGCTAAGTAGCAGGACGAAGACATATGCTTGGATTATGGCTACTGCGATTTCTAGAATTGTTAGCAGGAGGAGGATAATGGTAGTTAAGATGGAGATTGTTGGCATGATAGGGAGTAGGGCGGTAACAGCTGTGGAGATGAGTTGGATTAGAAGGTGGCCTGCTGTTAGGTTGGCTGTGAGGCGTACTCCGAGGGCTAGTGGTCGAATTAGCAGGCTGGTAGTTTCGATTAGGATTAAGACTGGGATTAGAATGGCAGGGGTGCCTTCGGGAAGGAGGTGGCCTAAGGAGGCTGAGGGTTGGTATCGTAGTCCTGTGAGCAGGGTGGCTAGTCATAGTGGAAAGGCTAGTGCTATGTTTATTGATAGTTGGGTGGTAGGGGTAAATGTATAGGGGAGTAGGCCTAAGAGGTTGATTGTAAGTAGTATGATTGTTAGGGAGGTTAAAATTAGGGCTCATTTGTGTCCTTTTTTGTCTAGAGGGATTATTAGTTGTTTGGTAATGAAGTTAAATAATCAGGACTGTAGAGTGGATAAGCGATTAGTGATTCATCGGTTGTTGGGTGTTGGAATTAGTAGGGCGGGGAATAACATTGAGATTAGGATTAGGGGGATTCCTAGCAGATGTGGGCTTGCGAATTGGTCGAAGAAGCTTAAGTTCATGGTCAGGCTCATGGAGTGGTTTTGAGTGTGGTGGTTAGTGGTTTGTTGGATGGGGGGTTGGTATTAGTAAATGATAGTAGTTTAGGTTGGATGATGAATGTGAAGGTAAATCATGTTGTGAGTATGATAAAGAACCAGGGGCTTGGGTTTAGTTGAGGCATTTCATTAAGGAGGGTGTGCTCCTCTTTCTCTAGCTTAAAAGGCTAGTGCTGTTGCATAGCTTCTTAATGATTAGGATTGTAGTAGGGAAGTTCAGGTCTCGAAGTTGGAAAGGGGCGTAGATTCTACTACAATTGGCATATAGCTATGGTTTGCTCCGCAGATTTCTGAGCACTGGCCATAAAAAATTCCAGGGCGGGTGGCGATAAATGATGTTTGGTTGAGTCGTCCTGGAATTGCGTCTGTTTTTACTCCGAGGGTTGGGATTGCTCAGGAGTGAAGTACGTCATCAGCTGTAACGATGATGCGGATTGGGGATTCTATTGGGATGATAATTCGGTGGTCAACTTCTAGTAGGCGAAAATGTCCTGGTGGGAGGTCTGTTGTGGGGATCATGTATGAGTCGAATGTCAAGTCGTTGAAATCAGTGTATTCGTAGCTTCAGTATCATTGGTGGCCAATGGCTTTTAGTGTAAGGTCAGGTTGGTCTAGTTCGTCTATTATGTATAGGATTTGTAATGATGGAAGGGCTAATAGGATTAGGACGATTGCTGGGAGGATTGTTCAGATTAGTTCAACTTCTTGAGCATCTACAGTGTTTGATGATAAATTTTCTATAAGTATAAGTGTTAGGAGGTATAGTACTAGGCTGCAGATTGCTAGTGCTACTATTAGAGCATGATCGTGGAATTCTACAAGTTCCTCTATAATTGGGGATGAAGCGTCTTGGAATCCTAGTTGGGAATGGTTGGCCATTTGAGATGTACAGGGCTTAATCCTGTAATTTAGCCTTGACAAGGCTATGTAGTTGGTTATACTAACGTCTCATAAGAAAGAAGCATAAGTGGTTTAATGCGGTTGGCTTGAAACCAGCATGTGAGGGTTCGATTCCTTCCTTTCTTGTACTTGAACAAAGGCTGGTTCTTCGAAGGTGTGGTATGGGGGAGGGCAGCCGTGGATTCATTCAATGTTAGTGGTAGTTAGCTCTGGCTGTAATACTTTTCGTTTAGATGCGAAAGCTTCTCAGATGATAAATATTAGTATAATTACAGCGGTTAGTGAGATTAAGGAGCCAATTGAAGATACAGTATTTCATAGGGTATATGCGTCGGGGTAGTCTGAGTATCGGCGTGGTATTCCAGCTAGGCCTAGGAAGTGTTGTGGGAAGAATGTTAGGTTTACTCCGGTGAATATAACTCCAAAGTGGGTTTTAGCTCATGTAGGGTGGAGGGTATATCCTGTGAATAGTGGGAATCAGTGGGTGAATCCTGCTAGAATGGCAAATACTGCGCCTATGGAGAGAACATAGTGGAAGTGGGCGACTACGTAGTATGTGTCGTGTAGGGCGATATCTAGTGATGAGTTTGCGAGGACAATTCCTGTTAAGCCTCCAATTGTGAAGAGGAAAATAAAGCCTAGGGCTCATAGTATGGGTGGGTCTCATTTGATAGTTCCGCCATGCAGTGTGGCTAGTCAGCTAAATACTTTAATGCCGGTTGGAATGGCGATGATTATGGTAGCTGATGTGAAGTATGCGCGAGTATCAACGTCCATTCCTACTGTAAATATGTGGTGGGCTCATACGATGAAGCCTAGGAATCCGATTGATAGTATTGCTCATACTATTCCTATGTAGCCGAATGGTTCCTTTTTGCCTGCGTAGTAGGCAACTACGTGGGAGATAACTCCAAATCCTGGTAGAATAAGAATGTATACTTCTGGGTGGCCGAAGAATCAGAAGAGATGTTGGTATAGGATGGGGTCTCCTCCCCCTGCTGGGTCGAAGAATGTGGTGTTCAGATTTCGGTCTGTCAAGAGTATTGTAATACCAGCGGCGAGTACTGGGAGGGAGAGGAGTAGAAGTACAGCGGTGATTAATACTGATCACACGAATAGGGGAGTTTGGTATTGTGATAGTGTGGGTGGTTTCATGTTGATGGCAGTTGTGATAAAGTTAATGGCTCCTAGGATTGATGAGATCCCTGCTAGGTGAAGTGAGAAGATGGCTAGGTCGACTGAGGCTCCGGTGTGAGCTAGGTTACCGGCGAGAGGTGGATATACAGTTCATCCCGTTCCTGCTCCGGCTTCTACTGTAGAGGAGGCTAGGAGAAGTAGGAATGAGGGTGGTAGTAGTCAGAAGCTTATGTTGTTTATTCGTGGGAATGCTATATCTGGGGCTCCAAGTATGAGAGGTACGAGTCAGTTTCCGAATCCTCCGATTATAATTGGTATTACTATGAAGAAGATTATTACGAAAGCATGGGCGGTGACGATTACGTTGTAGATTTGGTCATCTCCCAGGAGGGTGCCGGGTTGACCAAGTTCTGCGCGGATGAGGAGGCTTAGAGCGGTACCAACTATGCCAGCTCATGCTCCAAAGATTAGGTATAGGGTTCCAATGTCTTTATGGTTAGTTGAGAATAGTCATCGGTTAATGAAAGTCACAGGTAAGATGGCTGAGTGTTGTAGGCGTTAGGCTGTAGTCCTTTTTACAGAGGTTTGATTCCTCTTCTTATCGACTCTGTGGTGAAATTCATATTGAGTTGCAAGCTCATTGATGTACGTTAACACGTGCCGGGGTCTGGTAGGCAGAAGCTCGCTGGTTTGAGCACCTAGCTGTTAATTAGGGTGTTATGGGATCAAGGCCCGTCTGTCTAGTTAAAGCCCTAGCTTAATGAAAGCGTCTGAGTTGCATTCAGGAGATGTTGGTTAATATCCTACGGGTTTTAGCAGAAGCTAAGAGGTTTTAACTCTTGTTTAAGGCTTTGAAGGCCTTTGGTTTGGGGTCTATCCTAAGCTTCTTTTTAAATGGAGGAGGTAATTATGGGAGTTAGTGGTAAGAGTCAAATTGATGTAGAGGTGAGGAGGGCGGTGAGTGTGTGGGTTTTTGTGTTCACATGTCATTGTTTCATGTGGTTTGTGCAGTTTGGTGGTAGGGTGATTGTCGAGTGGTATGCTAGGCGGAGATAGAAGAATAAGCCTAGTAGTGAAAGTAGGGCGATGATTGTAGCTGTTGGAGTTATTTCTTGTTTGGTTAGTTCTTGAATAATGAGTCATTTTGGTAGGAATCCTGTTAGGGGTGGAAGTCCTGCAAGTGAGAGCAGGGAGAGTATTAAGGCAGCGTTTAGTGCGGGGGATTTAGTCCAAGAGGTTATAGTTGTTGTTAGTTTTAAGGTTTTGATTGCATTGATTGAGAGGAATACTGTGGTTGTGAGAATGAGGTATAGATAGAATGTTAGTAGAGTAAGTTTTGGGTTGTACACTAAGATGATGGTTATTCACCCAAGGTGGGAGATAGATGAGAAGGCTAAGATTTTTCGTACTTGGGTCTGGTTTAGGCCTATTCAGCCTCCTACGGTAGCAGAGGTTAAGGCTATAAGGGTAAGTAATGTGGGGTTTAATGTGTGGTGGGTTATGAGGAGGATGGCTATTGGTGGAAGTTTCATTACCGTTGATAGAATAAGTGCGGTTGTTAGTGGAGACCCTTGGAGTACTTCTGGAAATCAAAAGTGAAAGGGGGCTAGGCCAAGTTTTATTGCAATTGCTGTTGTTAGAAGTAGAGATGCGGTTGGGTTGGTTAGTTGGGTGATGTCTCATTGTCCGGTATATCATGCATTCACTGTTCCTGCAAATAGAATTAGGGTTGATGCAGCTGCTTGAACTAGGAAGTATTTGATTGTGGCTTCGATGGCTCGGGGGTGGTGGGATTTAGAGATCAGAGGGATAATGGCGAGAGTGTTAATTTCTAGTCCTGTTCAGGCTGTTGTTCAGTGGTTACTTGAAATTGTAATAGTAGTTCCAAGGGATAGGCTTAGATATGAGAGTAGTTTTGCATGTGGGTTTATTAGTAGGGGAAGGGGTTAAACCATCATTTTCGGGGTATGGGCCCGATAGCTTTGTTAGCTGACCCTACTAGGAAATAATATAAAGGGAGTATGGGGAGTTTTGATCTCTCTAGTGTAGGTTCGATTCCTACTTTTCTAAGTTGTTAAGGAAATGAGAGGGTTGGTGTACCTCTATGTTCACTTTATCATAGTGACCCTTTAACATTCAGGCACATTTCCTTAGACAAGGAGGGAGGCCTGCGTAGCAGATTGGTATGCTTGTGTGTCAAAGGCATAGTGCTAGTGTGAGGGGTAGGAAGTTTTTTCATAGCAGGTGCATAAGTTGGTCGTATCGGAATCGTGGGTAGGAGGCTCGGATTCATAGGAAGGCTGAAGAAAGGAGTAGTGTTTTTGTAGCAAGGAGGGCTGGGAATAGTTCTTGGGGTAAGTTAATGGTGCTGGGGTTTAGGAATAGAATAGTGGTTAGTGCGTTTATTATTATGATGTTTGCGTATTCGGCTAGGAAGAACAGAGCAAATGGACCTGCAGCGTATTCGACATTGAATCCAGATACTAATTCTGACTCTCCCTCAGTGAGGTCGAATGGGGCACGGTTTGTTTCTGCGAGTGTAGAGATGAATCATATTATTGCAAGTGGTCATGAGGAGAAGATTAGATAAAGTGGTTCTTGGGTTGTGGCCAGGGTGGTTATAGTGTAGTTACCGCTTAAGATGATGATCGATAGGAGGATAATGGCCAGGGTAACTTCATATGAAATGGTTTGTGCTACAGCTCGCAGTGAACCAATTAGGGCATATTTTGAGTTGGATGCTCACCCTGATCATAGGATTGAGTATACTGTCAAGCTGGACATTGCTAAAAGAAATAGGAACCCCAAGTTTAGGTCGGCTAGGGAAAAGGGGAGTGGGAGGGGGGCTCAGATTGTAATTGCTAGGAGTAGGGCTAGTATTGGGGTAATTAAAAAGAGAGTTGGTGAGGAGGTTGATGGTATAATGGGTTCTTTGATGAATAATTTGACTCCGTCTGCTACTGGTTGTAAAAGTCCGTATGGGCCAACAATGTTTGGTCCTTTTCGGGATTGTATGTAGCTTAAGACTTTTCGTTCGACTAATGTTAGGAAAGCTACAGCGATTAGGATGGGTAGGGTGTAGGACAAGAAGGAGGTTAGTTGAATTGTGAGTGTGGGTGTGGTCATTGGTAACTTGGAGCTAGGGAGAGGATTTGAACCTCTGGGTAAAGGGTTTAAGCCTTTTGCATTTGCCGAGCTCTGCCACGCTAGCGAATGCCCTTGTTTAGGGTAAGGTGGTTATTCTTTTTATGATTTAGTTGGGTTCATCATTTAAAGAGAGGGCGTGCTTGGTGTATTGGCCCTACTTCTCCGGTCCTTTCGTACTGGGGGAAGTTTATCATAGATAGAAACCGACCTGGATTGCTCCGGTCTGAACTCAGATCACGTAGGACTGTTAATCGTTGAACAAACGAACCCTTAGTAGCGGCTGCACCACTAGGATGTCCTGATCCAACATCGAGGTCGTAAGCCCCCTCGTCGATATGGGCTCTTGGAGGGGATTGCGCTGTTATCCCTGGGGTAGCTTGGTCCATTAATCAATTGTATTGGGTCTGGTGGCTATTGGCATGTTGAGGGGTGGCTCTTGATTAAGAGGGTAGGTCTTGTTTTTGGAGGATTTATTTTACTCCAAGGTCGCCCCAACCGAAAAATTTTAGCCAGGGGTGTACAACTAATAGGTCCGGTGGAGGGTTGGGTTGTTTGGGGGGTGGCTATTGATTTTTAAGTTCCACAGGGTCTTCTCGTCTTATGTTGGTATCCCTGCTTTTGCACAGGGAGATCAATTTCACCGATTATCCGCAGGAGACAGTTAGAACCTCGTTTAGCCGTTCATACAAGTCTCAATTTATGGGACAATTGATTGCGCTACCTTTGCACGGTTAGGATACCGCGGCCGTTTAACTTGGTGTCACTGGGCAGGCATCACCTTCAATACTTGGGCGGCTGAAGGCTATGTTTTTGGTAAACAGTCGGGCTCTGGGTTTGCCTAGTTCCTTCTGTGGAGTTTAATCTTTCTATTGGGCGCTCCTGGGTTGGGTTAACAGTATCTGGCAATATATAGGCTTGTTTAGTTTAGATATTAGAGTATCTGTTAATAATGTGTTAATGTAAGCTTGCGCTAGAGAGGGGGGCCCCAGGTTACTTATTTCAGCATTAATTCTTCTATTATGATAGATTAGCCTGTTAGTGGTAAAGGGAATCATATTGTTTTTGTATTTTTATTTGGGAGCTTTGACGCATTCTTTATTGATGGCTGCTTTAAGGCCCACAGTTGGGGGGGGGGTAGGGTGTTTGGTTATCCGCTTAATGAGGTTGTATTCTTTTTTAAAGGGGCTGTACCCCCTTTAAATTACTCTTGGTCCGCTTCGTCTGGGTTATGTCTGTCTGTAGAGTGGGATCAAGGGTGAACTAAGATTCTTTTCACAGGCAACCAGCTATCACCCAGCTCGGTTGGCTTTTCACCGCTACTAACAGGTCGTCCCACTCTTTTGCGACAGAGACGGGTTCGCCCTAGGATGGCTGCCTGTAAGTAGCTCGCTTGGGTTTCGGGGTGGCAGACTTAAATTCTTTTTGCCTGGTTGTTCTTGCTGAATCATGATGCAAAAGGTACAAGGGTTGATCTTTGCTATTTGTGGCTTGTGGTTTCATTGTTATTTCATCAGTCCCTTACGGTACGTTGTTGCTATCGCGCCAGGTGTTCCTTTTCTATCGCCTATACTAGGGTGGGAAGGAGAATGTTTTAGTTTGGTGGTATTGTGGTGGTTTTTGATGGGTTTGTTAGGTCAAATTGGGTTGGGCTAGGGGCGGGCTTCAAGATGATCTGGTTGATGACAGATATCTTTCAGGTGTAAGCTGAATGCTTTGCTGTTGTAGCTACATCTTGGTGTGCTAAGTGCACTTTCCAGTACACTTACCTTGTTACGACTTACCTCGTCTTGTGGTTGGTACTTGTATTATGTATTGTTGATGGGTAGTGCGTGAGGAGGGTGACGGGCGGTATGTACGTGCTCCAGGGCCGTCTTAAAGGAAGTTTAATTACCTTTCTTTACTGCTAAATCCGCCTTCTAGGGGAGGGTTTCACTCCTCTTTTCGTGAGTGTTCTATGGTTAGAAAATGTAGCCCATTTCTTCCACTTCATAGGCTATACCTTGACCTGTCTTACTAGCGTGGGTTGTGGCTGTTATGCTTGCTATTGTGCTTTCAGTTAAGGCGAGCTGGGGACGGCGGTATGTAGGCTGTTTGGGCAAGAAGTGGTTAGGTGGATCGTGGGTTATCGATTACAGAACAGGCTCCTCTAGGTGGGTTTGGGGCACCGCCAAGTCCTTAGAGTTTTAAGCGTTTGTGCTCGTAGTTCTCGGGCGGATTCTCTAGTGAGGGGAGAATCTGGATTTATGGCTAGGCATAGTGGGGTATCTAATCCCAGTTTGTGTCTTAGCTTTCGTGGTGTTAAGTTAATCTAATATACTAGGACCATTTTTAGGATGGTTTTAAGTTCAACTTTAGCTTATGACGGCTTGGTTGTGTTTCAGTCTTAGTTGTTATGATATCATTGTACCACTCTTTACGCCGGGTGCAGTTAATTTGGGTCTCTTGTATGACCGCGGTGGCTGGCACAAGATTTACCGACCCTGGGTTTTACCGTAGCTAAGTCAAGTTTACACTTATTGCTTAATGTCAATTACTGCTGAAAGCCCGTGTGGGTGTGGCGAAGCAAGGTGTTGTGGGCTACTATGGTGGGTGTGCCTGATACCAGCTCCTATATCTTTAGTAAAGAGGTTAGGGCATTTACACTGGGGCGCGGATACTTGCATGTATATACTAGGTAAGAACTAACTGCAAGGTTAGGACTAAGTCTTTTGTCTTTGGGTGTAGTTAACAACATCTTAACATCTTCAGTGTTATGCTTTGTTTAAGCTACAAAGAC